CACGGATGCAAGAAGGGAGTTTGAGCTTGATGCAAATGGCTAAAATATCTTCTGCTTTATATGATTATCAATTAAATAAAAAGTTATTCTATGTATCAATCCTTACATCCCCAACTACTGGTGGGGTGACAGCGAGTTTTGGTATGTTGGGGGATATCATTATTGCTGAACCCAATGCCTATATTGCATTTGCGGGTAAACGAGTAATTGAACAAACATTAAATAAGACAGTACCAGAAGGTTCACAAGCCTCTGAATATTTATTCCAAAAGGGCTTATTCGACCCAATTGTACCACGTAATCCTTTACAAGGTGTTCTGAGTGAGTTATTGCAACTCCACGCTTTTTCCCTTGAAAAAAAAAATAAACAAGTAGAATGTTAGGTTCAATTAGTTTATTGGAATTAAAATGAAAATACGAAAAGTTCCATTTTCTTTGGTGACATAAGATCCAATTGTAGAGCGAATCAAGAGAGAATCAAGAGTTTCCTAATTTTTTGCGATATCCTTTTTTAGTCATATTAATGATTAGTAATCATAACGCCAGTCTCTATCAACAAACAAGACAAAAGTGCGACTTTTGCTTTTCGCGAATTTCAGGGAAGGCAAAAATTTGCATACTCTCCTTATACTTATGTATATAGTGTATATAGAAAAAATTGTCTCTATATAGAGTCTTGCATCCTTCTATACTTTACCGAGAATCGTCATTATTACTAATAACCCCTGTTGGATCAGTCATATAGTTTATGTAGAAAGCTAAAAAAAGCGAAGCCCATTTAGTTAGTTCTATCCTCTTTGCACTTACTCTATACTCACTACTCAATTATTATATATATTCACTTATCTTAGAGTCTAATTTCTTCCAAATAGAATTATTCTATTCTTAAATACCTTATATAACAATTATAACAATATATAACAGGTACAAATAGTAAATCGAGGTATCCATTCTATGACAACTCTTAACTTACCCTCTATTTTTGTGCCCTTAGTGGGCCTAGTTTTTCCGGCAATGGCAATGGCTTCGTTATTTCTTCATATTCAAAAAAACAAGATTTTTTGAGATCCGATGGGATGAAATCTCATTTATTTTTTTTTTTTTTTTCAAGACTTAGATTTAGATCATAACACAGATATCCAGTTAATATAATATTATATAGGGTGCGGCTTCTTCCGAAGCCTCCTAAAGATTCACATTAGAATAAGGCTAGTTGATGAGAGTTCCTTCGGAAACAAAAAGAGTAAAGTCAAATGGATTTTGTTTATTCTTTCACTTCCAATAAAATACAACTGGATCTAGTATGAGTTGGCGATCAGAACATATATGGATAGAACTTATAACAGGGTCTCGAAAAATAAGTAATTTCGGTTGGGCCTGTATCCTTTTTTTAGGTTCAGTAGGATTTTTATTGGTTGGAACTTCCAGTTATCTTGGTAGGAATTTGATATCTTTATTTCCATATCATCAAATCTCTTTTTTTCCACAAGGGATCGTGATGTCTTTCTACGGTATCGCGGGTCTTTTTATTAGTTCCTATTTGTGGTGCACAATTGCGTGGAATGTGGGTAGTGGTTATGATCGATTCGATAGAAAAGGGGGAATAGTGTGTATTTTTCGTTGGGGATTTCCTGGAAAGAATCGTCGTATTTTCCTCCGATTCCTTATGAAAGATATTCAGTCCATAAGAATAGAAGTTAAAGAGGGTATTTATGCCCGCCGTGTTCTTTATATGGAAATCCGCGGCCAGGGGGACATTCCCTTGACTCGTACTGATGAGAATTTGACTCCACGCGAAATTGAACAAAAAGCTGCTGAATTGGCCTATTTCTTGCGCGTACCTATTGAAATTTTTTGAAAAATAAACTAATTTCTCATCAAAAGGAAAAAGCTTGTGAATCCTCTTTTTTTTTTTTTTTATTTTTTTTATTATAATATAAGAGCACTCATTGTAGTCAAACCGGATCATACATATATTATATAGAACAGCCATAAAACAAAACTGCTTTGTCCGCAAAACGTAGTATGTAAATCCGTGAAACTTAATTCAGTACCAAAAAAAAATAATAAATCACCGGAATTCGGTCTTGTTTTGCCATTATTTTTTGATCATCACACTATTTTTCATAATTTTTTCAACTAGTCTTGGGCTCAGGGGATTTATTTCGTCTTGAAATAGGATTGGCTAATTCAAATTAGCTCGTTCGGGTATCCATCGTAAGGGGGAAACTATTTCAAATTTAACTAATTAAAATAGCTGAAAAAAATAAATAAAAATTGAGGATTTCTTTATTCAAATTCGAAACGGTCTTATGCTATTTCTGTATTCTTTGTGGGGTCAGGGGCTAAACTAAACACTGAATCACAAAAAAAGGGGGGATTCATATCTTGTAATAGAACTCACGCTTGATCGAAAGAGTAGATCACATCGAATCGATGAATAGGGTGATTAATAATTCAAAGATGAAAAAAATGTCAAAAAAGAAAGAATTGACTCCCCTTATATATTTTGCATTTATAGTATTTTTGCCCGGTTTGATCTCTCTTTTATTTCAAAAAAGTATGGAATCTTGGATTACAAATTGGTGGAATACTAGGAAATATGAAATTTTTTTGAATCAGATTCAAGAAAAGAACATTCTAGAAAAATTCATAGAATTAAAGGAACTTTTCTTGGTGGAAGAAATGATAAAGGAATTTTCGGAGATACATACTCAAAAATTGAGTATAGGGATACAAAAAGAAACAATCCAATTGATCAAGATGCATAATGAGAATCGTATTCATACGATTTTACACTTCTCGACAAATCTAACCTATTTTGTTATTCTAAGTGGTTATTCTCTTCTGGGTAATAAAGAACTTATTCTTTTTAACTCTTGGGTTCAGGAATTCTTATATAACTTAAGTGACACAATCAAAGCTTTTTCTATTCTTTTATTAACCGATTTATGTATCGGATTCCATTCACCCCACGGTTGGGAATTTCTGCTTAGCTTTGTGTACAAAGATTTTGGATTTTCTTATAATGATCAAATTATATCTGGGCTTGTTTCCACTTTTCCAGTCATTATAGATACAATTTTCAAATATTGGATTTTCCGGTATTTAAATCGTATATCTCCATCACTTGTAGTGATTTATCATTCAATGAATGATTGAAAAACGGTCCACTGTAAGTAATCTTAATCCAATTCGAATGTTTGTTACTATTTAACATAGGAAAAGCGCATTCAAAATAATACTTCCTAGTTCTAGCAATCTAGGGGGATTTTCCTATATTGCAGTGAAATTCGTTTAGTAAAGAGCGGAATCGTGGATAGGGAACTATACTAGCAACCTACCTAATTTATTGTAGAAATTTTCGGGATCAATGATTGGACCATGCAAACTAGAACTACCCTTTCTTGGATAAAGGAACAGATTACTCGATCTATTTCCGTATCCCTCGTGATATACATAATAACTCAGACATACATTTCAAATGCATATCCCATTTTTGCACAACAGGTTTATGAAAATCCACGAGAAGCAACTGGGCGTATTGTATGTGCCAATTGCCATTTAGCTAATAAGCCTGTGGATATTGAGGTTCCACAAGCGGTACTTCCTGATACTGTATTTGAGGCAGTTGTTCGAATTCCTTATGATATCCAAGTGAAACAAGTTCTTGCTAATGGGAAAAGGGGTGGTTTAAATGTCGGGGCTGTTCTGATTTTACCTGAAGGGTTTGAATTAGCCCCCCCCGATCGTATTTCGCCCGAGATGAAAGAAAAGATAGGAAATCTGTCTTTTCAAAGTTATCGCCCTACTAAAAAAAATATTCTTGTGATAGGTCCTGTTCCGGGTCAGAAATATAGTGAAATTACCTTTCCTATTCTTTCTCCCGACCCTGCAACTAAGAAGGATGTTCACTTCTTAAAATATCCCATATATGTAGGTGGAAACAGAGGGCGGGGGCAGATTTATCCGGACGGGAGCAAGAGTAATAATACGGTTTATAATGCTACAGCAGCAGGTATAGTAACGAAAATAATACGAAAGGAAAAAGGGGGATATGAAATAACTATAGGGGATCCATCAGACGGGCGTCAAGTGGTTGATATTATTCCTCCAGGACCCGAACTTCTTGTTTCAGAGAGTGAGTCTATCAAACTTGATCAACCATTAACAAGTAATCCTAATGTGGGGGGATTTGGTCAGGGAGATGCAGAAATAGTACTTCAAGATCCATTACGTGTTCAAGGTCTTTTGTTCTTCTTGGCATCCGTAATTTTGGCACAAATCTTTTTGGTTCTTAAAAAGAAACAGTTTGAGAAAGTGCAATTGTCCGAAATGAATTTCTAGGTCCTTGAATTTATCAACATCAAGTTCGTGGAAAAGGACAAAATTCTTGTTGGAAATTAGGTTATATATAATAAAAAAAAGAATGCAAAGTCTTTTGTTTACTTGTTTATATTCTTTTTTCTACTAGCTATAAGTAATTACTTGTACACAGCACTGATGATGGTATGTATATTGTAAATAAAAGTTTTTCAATTTACCTTTTCTTTGTTTCTAAATTGGAGTGGTGTGATCAGTCATATTAAAATAGAATATAATGCATCGCTGATTTTCTATTCAAATAGAAAAAATTGACTAGATACTAAACATAAAAAAAAGAAGCGGAGAATAGAAAAGAAAGAATAAATGAGGGGAACCCGTTTTGTTAGGAAGGATTAGTCGTTTTCCTAGTCTTCGACACAAGAAAGGGACGTATAAAATTCTTTTCTTGTGTCGAAATAATAATTATTCTTGATTCTGTTCGTCAAAGATTCTTATGTTTAGTTTCTAGTTTTTCGAAGTTTCTCATAATCTTGTTTTACGCACAACAAATAGTAGAAAAAAAGGAAATTTTTGTCAGATCCGAAAATAAATAGAGTGGGATTTTAGAATTTTAATATATAAACTAAAAACTAAAGGGTTTGAATAATATCTGATCTACAGAAACCCATCAAATT